CCCCGATTAATGCAGCCTCAGATGCTTCAATTGTCGATTCGAGTATTGAGCGAAAGGTTACACCTATGGGTTCTATATTACAAGCCAACCCTACCATACTAGACTAGTACCAATAGGCCGCATAGGGGAAGAGGCGCTACGCCTAGGAATCAACAACACGAAAACTTTGTTTAAAATTACCGCTTTTCCTTATCGGGATCGGGACTAAAAAGAATGGTTGGGATAACAAACATCCATCTCGTTGGTACTTTGGATACCCTTAGAACCATAGAAGACTGTTGAAGTGATTAATTCCTGGAAATTAAAGGGCGTTGAGAACAAAGAAATTGTTGGAGTTTACATTTTTATCTAGTACCAGTATCAACACGCGTGATGTTAAGAAAATAGCTTTTGCAGAAAGGTTGGCTAGAGATTTCTTGTAAAAACGTTAGCCCCACTGAATTCATAATGAGAATATTTCAATCTTTTTTGATTCCATGTATTATTTTCATTATGCACATAGGGGAGGAGCCGTATGAGATGAAAATCTCATGTACGTTTCTGGAACGGAGAATTCTTTGAATCGAATGACGACCGTAACGGATGTCAGCTCAATCGGAAGGAAATTATGCGGAAGCTTTACAGAATTATTATGAAGCTATGCGACTAGAAATTGATCCCTATGATCGAAGCTATATACTCTATAACATAGGCCTTATCCACACAAGTAACGGAGAGCATACAAAAGCTTTAGAATATTATTTTCGGGCACTAGAACGAAACCCGTTCTTACCCCAAGCTTTTAATAATATGGCTGTGATCTGTCATTACGTGCGACTATCTCTACTATAGAAGGAAGAAAAAGCAAATACACTAATAAATACTAGAAAAAAAAATAGGCTTTCTACATATGCATCGTGCAAAAAACGATTTTTATCAGCTGTAGCAAAGAAAGAAACTTCATAGAGTCGAAATATGAAGAAATAGATATGCCTGGATACTTTATTCTATGGATAAAGGATCTAATTGATAGAGGAAGCACCGTAAAGACCAATTCGCGAGGTTTTGGGCCGATGCCGATACAATAAGAACTGCTTATTTATGTCCATGATATGAAATCAAAATTAGGAATCAACTTCTGTAATAAAGTGGATCCCCTAAGGTATTGAGCAGCGGTGTAGCATCAGATCCCAAAGACAGTAAGTCTTTTCTTTCTTAGGAAGAAAAGACTTTTTCAAAGATTCTATATAAATTTTTAGACGAAACCGAGATAGGTACCTTTCAGAAAATTCTAACGATAGTAGAAATGCTTTTCTTTTATGTTATTCTTCTGACGGTGGGAGAAAAGATAAAATGAACGCTGATTATTAATTTAATCAAAAGTCAAGTTTGAAACTCATGCTCATGAAATTAACCTCTTTTGGTTAGGATAAGAAATCTCATTAAATTCGATATAGTCGATTAAAAAAACGGGGACACCAAAAAATTGATTGACGAGCCGTATGAGGTGGGAAACTCTCAAGTACGGTTCTAAGGAAAGGAATTGACCCGCCTATTCCAACCGGGGAGAACAGGCCATTCGACAGGGAGATTCTGAAATTGCGGAGGCTTGGTTCAATCAAGCCGCCGAGTATTGGAAACAAGCTATCGCGATCACTCCTGGTAATTATATTGAAGCGCAGAATTGGTTGAAGATCACGGGGCGTTTCGAATAAGAACTCTCTGTTTATTTATTTCGTTAGAATTTATATATCTATTTTTTTGTTATAGTTATAATTAATTGTTTGTTGGCCTCATCAGTTTTTAATAATAAGACCCTTTTTCTGGGAAGACCCAATCAAAGAATTTCATTATATCCTTTCTAAGGCCGTTCTATTTCGTCTGGTATTTCGTAGGGAGAAAGGATACATGGATACGGTAGAGAATTCATTTTTTTTTCTCCTATTCTATTAAAACTAATAAAAGCGACCCTCGAATGACCAAATATTCTCGATATAGATCCTGGAATGTCTCTTATCTTAGTAATGACTAATGACTGCTCACGTTATTTAGAATTTGGAATAAAGTAATATGTTCTATGTAAGACAGAAAGTAGCTCCGTTTAGGGATTTCTAATTGAGATATGAATACACTATGTAAAAAAATTTGTTTTTGACACCGGGAAAGGGTTTTCTAAAACTAAAAAAGATTAATAAGGTCCGTTGAGCACCTCATGGATATGTCATAATAGATCCGAACACTTGCCCTGGATCGACTTCCAGATCATAATTGCTCTAGTGAATAACTAAAGAAAATAAATAGATGGGAGATAGAAGTAGACGAGAAAAAGAGTAGAAGAGAAAGAGACTAATTATAAGCATCTCTCATAGGTTCACTAATGACTTGACTAACTGTTGGCGGGTTTCTTTGTATGTGTTGTCCGGAAAGAGGAGGACTCAATGATTATTCGTTCGCCGGAACCAGAAGTAAAAATTTTGGTAGATAGGGATCCCATAAAAACTTCTTTCGAGGAATGGGCCAG